GAATTTGAAAAAAATACAAGGGAATGAAAGGATATCGGATTCCATTTCTATTCGTTTTTTTTGAAGGAGAGGATAAATCAACTCAAAAGAATAGAAATCTAGAGTCTCATTTCTTAGATACTTTGTCTAAGAAAGTCTTTACCCATCTATCAAATCAAAATAGATGGGATATCTCTCTAAAAACCGAGAGGGCTAATATGTATTATGATCTAGACTCTTTATGAAGTTAATCAAAATGTATCTCGATTCATATCAATTACTTTATAGAGGCTCAGCCAAATGAATCGTGTGTCAGGAACCAGATTTGAACTGGTGACACGAGGATTTTCAGTCCTCTGCTCTACCAGCTGAGCTATCCCGACTATTCCCGATACTGCATCCTCATTTTACTAGAGAAGTTGGGTATATGTCAATTGAAAGGATATTAGAAAGTCTCGTCCGGGTCCCGGAATTTATTGGATCGTCAAAAGAACAACTTAGTAAGTTTCCGGATGAATAAAAATCTCCAGTGTGAATCATTCACATTCAAATTCAAATGGGGATTCCTTGCTCAAAGATGTTCATTTGTACACGTATCATAAAACTCGTGAGAAGAGAAAAACCTTTCCACTCAGAGTGGTTTGTAAAAGCGTAGGTGAATGGGAAAGAGAAGGAATTTGGACGCGCTAACGAAAAAAAGGATCAATATAAAGAAAAGGATAGACTCAAGCGTTAGGCAGCGAAATGGGCTCTTTGGGGATAGAGGGACTTGAACCCTCACGATTTCTAAAATCGACGGATTTTCCTCTTACTATAAATTGCATTGTTGCCAATATTGACATGTAGAATGGGACTCTATCTTTATTCTCGTCCAATGACTCAATTCTTCAAAAGATCTATCAGACTCTGGAGTGAATGATTTGTCTCTTTATTCTTCAATCTGAATCAATTCACAAGAATTCTTCCATTTTTCATATAACAAATACAGATTCGAGTCGTCATTAAGAATTTGATATTTTATAGTATTTCAGTACGCATACCTTACCTATGTATATTATATAGGGTTATCCTTCACTCTTGCTGAAGTTTCAAGAGAAAGATTCCTGTACCAACGTAAGACAATCAACTCCATTTGTTAGAACAGCTTCCATTGAGTCTCTGCACCTATCCTTTTTGATTTTCGCTTTCCGAACCTTTCTTTGTTTTCAGAAAACGGGATTTGGCTCAGGATTGCCCATTTTTGTTAATTCCAGGGTTTCTCTGAATTTGAAAGTTCTCACTTAGTAAGTTTCCCTACCAAGGCTCAATCCAATTAAGTCCGTAGCGTCTACCAATTTCGCCATATCCCCCTTTGAGATTAGCATCTCACTGTGATGTCCTTCCCACTTGTCTTTTATTTCTACCGGCACTATTAAATTTAGTAGAGACTTATTGCTATCTCGAAAAAGTCTTTTCTCATCTTTGCTTTTTGGTCCAATCAAAAACGAGTTTATCATTTATGTCTCTACAATTCAATATAAGTGGATCCATCCCATATATCTATCTGTCCTCCTTCCGATCACTTTTCTATGTAATTTCCATTACTTAAACGGTCTATTTTTCGTCCTAAATTCCACCTTTCCGAATGAAAGCGGCGGCATGTCTCATTTGTTATAACTAAGAATTCCATTCAAAAATTATAATTTGCAAGATAGATAATAGGGAAGAAAAGAGAGAAGGGTAATCAAAAGAATTTCAAATGTCGGTTGAATTCAAAAACAAAAAAAAAATTTTGAATATTTATTCATTTCTTATTCAATAATCTATAATAGTATTGTGAGAAAGAAGTCGAAATTCGATAGGCCCAAATTAATCGTTATGTTCTATAAGATTTCAGATTTTTTGAAATTCTATAATTTTCTTGTTTTTGATTCATATTTATTTTGAATAGCTCAGAATTTCAAAAAAATTGTATTCTAATTAGTTAATAGCAAGCAAGGATTCTGAGAGTTTATTGAATTCCTAGGCGTGTCGAATTTCTCGTATGTCAGCCTACTTAGCTCAGAGGGTAGAGCATCGCATTTGTAATGCGATGGTCATCGGTTCGATTCCGATAGTAGGCTTTTCTCTCTCTCTTTTTTTGATTTTTCATCATTGAAAATGTCCTTTTGAAATCAAAGACGAGTGAAAAAAATGTCTTCCGCTTTTGCTAAAAGTCATCGATTTCTATTAGGTTATAGGAACTTCCAACTAGGACATAAAAAGATCCTTTTCTTTTTCTATATCTATATAAAGAATATAAAGGAAAGAGCTGGATATTTCTTTATCCTTTTCTTTTTCTATATCTATATAGAGAATATAAAGGAAAGAGCTGGATATTTCTTTATCCTTTTCTTTTTCTATATCTATATAGAGAATATAAAGGAAAGAGCTGGATATTTCTTTATCCAATTCATCTCCTTATTCTTTAATAGTCCATTTGAGTCACTTTCACTTCATTTCTCATTTAGTTCAGTTTGAGTTTAGTTTTATTCTGTAAAATGCAATTTCATCAATAAGAGTGAAATATAAATAAGAGGAAGGAGTCTTTATGTCACGTTACCGAGGACCTTGTTTCAAAAAAATACGCCGGCTGGGGGCTTTACCGGGCCTAACTAATAAAAGTCCCAAAGACCGAAAGGATCGTAGAAACCAATCGGGGTCTTGGAAAAAACCCCAATATCGTATTCGCCTAGAAGAAAAACAAAAATTGCGTTTTCATTATGGTCTTACAGAACGCCAATTGCTTAAATACGTTCGTATCGCCGGAAAGGCCAAAGGTCCGACCGGTCAGGTTTTACTACAATTACTCGAAATGCGCTTGGATAACATTCTTTTTCGATTGGGTATGGCTCCGACTATTCCTGGAGCTCGCCAATTAGTTAACCATCGACATATTTTAGTAAATGGTCGGATCGTAGACATACCAAGTTATCGCTGCAAACCCCGAGATACTATTACGGCAAAGGATGACGAAAAATCTAAAGTTCTAATTCAAAATTCTCTCGATTCCTCTCCTCACGAGGAATTACCAAACCATTTAACTCTTGACCCAGTGCAATCTAAAGGATTAGTCAATCAAATAATAGATAGTAAATGGGTCGGTTTGGAAATAAATGAATTGCTAGTCGTAGAATATTATTCTCGTCAGACTTAAACCGAACGAAAATAAAAATTTTTTCTAATAAGGTAAAGTGCGGACAACTTTGCTCCTTTTCGGCGAAGTAAATTAACCTAAGGTTAAGAGAAAGAAGGGTTTGAGCCGTATTTTTCTCTTATTTCGGTATCATAGATCGAGAGGGAGATTTTCTTTCCTTATCTCCCCCTTTCTTTCCAGTCGTTTACGTGCCACAGCCATTAGGAATAGAGAATCTATATCAAAGAACGGTCTAACTGTATGGAAGACTGATATCGATTCGTTTTTGATCTATTGTGGTTAGGAAGATCGGTGCCTTGGGTGAAGGTACGGAAAGAGAGGGATTCGAACCCTCGGTAAACAAAAGCCTACATAGCAGTTCCAATGCTACGCCTTGAACCACTCGGCCATCTCTCCTACATAATGATTATGACCCAAAAACCGAGTGAATTGCGAGTCATTTATCTGAATTATTGGGTAGGTCCGACTAATCAACTCTAACGATAAAAAGCTATCAAAATAGAAAATTTTTGATCCAAGTCAAAGAAAGATCTTTCCTTCGAGGCTCCCGAGATAAAGAGAAAATTGCTTTCCTTGCGAAAACGGTTAACTCTTCCTGTTTCCCAAAACAAGGTTCTCTTCTTTGTCGGCGTATCCCTTTCTTCTCGATTCAATCACGAAATTCCAAATTAGAACAAATCGACCGATTGAGGGATCTATATTTTATAGACGCGGATTAATGGATCTCTTTAGATCATCATTCTAGTTAGACTACGATTCGATACCCTAAGACTTCTCATCCAATCCCGGTTTCGAGTTATCAACAACAAACTACTAGACCATCGATCTAGTACAAATTCCTAAACTATCTTTTCTATGGGATTGTTTTTCTATTTGGATTGTCTCGTGTATCCCCGCTATGTACACAAGACAAAATAAAATAGGCGTTTATTCTCTTCTCATCATAGACTGATTATGAGTATTCGATCCTTTTTCTTCTTTGGATCCTAATTCCATCAAAATTTCGTGGGTTCTTCTAATCTGTAACTTCAATGTCATCGGCATCGTTTCCTTCGTTGGTTATACGATTCCATTAGAATGAAATCAAATCAGGTTGCACTATTTTGTTTTTAGTTCTTATCAATTCCTGTGAAAAGGAACAAGTTGAATAGTGAATAGTTGAATAGAAGGCACATATTTTTTTTTATTTTGAATGACTCTAATTTTATGTTATTTCGTACTGTACCATTCTTTTCGTTGTGGGATCCTGTTTCCATGAGAGAGAGGGAATGCTAAGAATTTTCGAATGGATTGCTGCCTATGCCTAGACCACGGATAAATGGAAATTTTATTGATAAGACCTTTTCAATTGTAGCCAATATCTTATTACGAATAATTCCGACAACTTCAGGAGAAAAAGAGGCATTTACCTATTACCGAGATGGTGCGATTTGATTTTTTTATTCCTCTTAGTCTTACGAGAAAGACACACGATTCGGGATCGGGATAAAAAGAAAAAGAAATCTACGCTTGTTGAAGGTAACGTTTGGAAATAGAACAACTCCTTCTGTTGTGTATCCTCAATTAATGCAGCCTCAGATACTAAGTTTGAATTGTCGATTCTAGTATTGAGCGAAGGTTTATACCTATCGGTTCGTTATTACAGGTCAATCCTACGCTACTAGTACCAATAGGCAGCATAGGGGAAGAAGCACTACACCCCGGAATCCATAAACAAAAACTTTGTGAGACATTATCCCTTTCCTTAGCAGGCTCGGGACTACGAAGAATGGTTGGGACAACAAACATCCATCGTGTTTGTATTTTGGATACCCGTAGAACCATCGAAGGCTGTTGAAGTGACTAA